TGAAATTAGGAAAGGAGGACTTATTTCGTTTAAAAAACGAAATTTAATAACTAAAGAAATTTAATAACTAAATAAAACTAAAAAAATAAAACATTCGGTTCTTGAAGGAATTTTGACTGCTACGGCTTGACAAAACAATTTAAGCCATAACAATAAAATGGATTGTGCAAAAATCCATCGTTCCATTTTTCCTTTTTCCAGTATCCAGTAAAAGTAAATTAAATAAATAAAAAAAAAAGAAACAAAAGAATAATAAATAATAAGAAATGACAATTTGAAGAAATGACAATTTGATTCTATCTAAATCATCTTTTCTATGATTTGGCAGTATGGTTCATTGGAACAAAAAAGGGCCCGGCTGGGTATTGACCAGGCCAGGCCGTGGAAATCAAAAAAGCCCTTTTCAACGCAATTGCAATTAAAGAGATATTCTTTATTTTTTTTCTATTTTGATTCGAAATATCTCTTTCGAACCCATTCTTTTTTTTTATTTTCTATAAATTAAAGAATTGCTGATAAAAGTTTGTCTAATACAATACAAAATACAATAAAAAAATCTATATAAGATATATATTAAAGTAATAAAGTTAAAGGAAAGAAAGGCTTTTTTCAAGCATTATTTTTTGTGTAATGTAACATAGTAATGATCTTTTTTCAATTAGGAGAGATGGCTGAGTGGATTAAAGCGTCGGATTGCTAATCCGTTGTACGAGCTATTCGTACCGAGGGTTCGAATCCCTCTCTTTCCGTTTCCGTCGATGGCTTGGTATCTTTCAAATTCGAATTTAGCGAACTCCTTTGCTTTTTTTTTATTTGACTAGTTAAAGATGTGGAATACATAAAAAAAAATCCTAAGAACATAAGAATAAAGCAAAGAAAAAGAAAACCTTCTTTTTTTAGTATTAGTCTTCACGTCCAGGATTACGCTCTGGATCATTAGATAGGAATCCGAAGATGAAGAGAGAAACAAAGAATATAACTACGGTGTAAACAAAGAGTTTGAGAGTAAGCATTACATAATCTCCAAATTTTTATTTTTTGGGGGAAGGGGGAAAAAGAGAATAGATTCTTTATTTTTATACTACATATCCTAATCCTGTTTTGTATTTTGATACCAAGAAATGAAATAGAAAATAGAAAAGCGTTTTTATTTTTAGAAATTCACACAATTTGAATTCAATATTGTGGTGGACTCTATATAGGGTCTTTCAGTGAAAAAGTTTCAGAATAGAATCGTGAAATGGGGGAATCAAAACTTATCGTACCCACCCAAGAATTTTACTGTTTGAATTGAGGGTTCGTTCATATTGTTCATCTGGTCTTATCAATTGTTAGAATTTTTTTTTCTCGAGCTTTAATAATTTCTTTAATAATTTAATAAATCATAAATCATGAATTTTTCTAGGACAGTATTTTATTTAAAGATCTTATCGAAAACTTACAGCTGCTTGCCAAACAAAGGCTAAGAGAAAAAAGAGAACAGGTATTACTGGCATAACATCTACAATTGGATTCAAAAAAGCATAGGCCTCGGGCAATTTAGCGAATAAAAAACTACTCGAATAAAGGGCAGAATTAAGGCAGATATAGATAAAACTAAAGATATTAAGCATAAAAAACATTTTGTTCTTGGGGATAATTGTATTTTGATTGAGTTATTAATATGTTATTGATATAAGCTAAAACTGAAGAAAAGGAAGTAAGGGAAACAAAAAAATACTTCTTTGAACCGAACCAATCAAAACAAAATGAAAATCCTTCAATTCTCACAGGAGAATTGAAGCAATCATACTTTCATCCAATATCTTAATTGAATTATATGTAATGATCAATAAATGGAGTTTAATTCTACAGCGACTCGTGTAAAAATCTTAATACTAAAACAATAATCTAATTTATTCCAGAGAGACTTACAGATTTGGCCGGGAATTGACAAACAGCCAATATTCGTGTTTATTAGTATCGAATAGAAATTGAAATGGGGCGTGGCCAAGTGGTAAGGCAACGGGTTTTGGTCCCGCTATTCGGAGGTTCGAATCCTTCCGTCCCAGAGCGGACTCTTATATCTATTAGATAGAATCTAAATTTACTTTTTGAGCAACCTTTTATTCCTTTTATTTAAGAGTATAATTTTTGATAAAGAGAAAATGTACTTCGGGTTTCGAATTTTCAAAATTCTTTTCTGAATCAGATGCTTTTTCACAAAGTGAATCGAGTTCAAATAATACGAAAATAAAATGTAACTGAAGCCATTTGTGATCCAAGTAAGATGGGAACATAGATCACCAGAGTTTGAATTCAAAAAAAAGTCGGGTGGGCCCTTTCTTTTAGCCTATACCCCCTTTCACTTTCATATTTTAGTTTTAAATTAGTTACTTAGAAAACCCTTACGTACTCTATCTCCGTGAATTTGCAAGGACGGATTCTAAATAGAAATGCGAAAATCTCTAGATTCCCTATCTTTTTTTAATAAGACAGTCCCATTTTTTTCTTTTATTTCTTGAATTCGAAACAAGAGGGTATTCACACTGCTTGGAGTCAATCAATGGAATTAAGTTTCTTAAGACTAGTTTAGGGTAAAATAAAAAATAGTAAAGAATTACTTAATCTGTACCTTTTTTTCTTTTTATCTATCTATCAGCCCGTAAACGTAAAATAAAATAAGATTCTTTCTTTATTTATGATTCATCATCCTCACAAAATGAATTGGGAGTAGGGGTCCATACGAGTTAGTGAGCAATGGAAGATATCAATTTGAATATTTGTGTCTGTCCAAATCTCATTAACAAATAATCGAGTTCCATATGGAATGGATTTTCTTTGACCCCTCATTTTGTGTTGGCTTTAATGAAAAATTCTAAATCGATGTAAGAACAATAAACAATTGAGACGGGGTCCATTCATCCCTCCACACCCTTCTATTTCAGGGATAGCGTTCTCTTTCATTTTTTTTTTTAAGATTTTTGAGCCCTTACCTTACTTAACTTATTGTTAAATATTTAATATATAGTATACATAATTACTTCCAATGAAAAACGTTCAGTTTAATCTTATAGAGATGGAAATCACCCGTTTTTTTCAATTCTTATTTTATCTTTCGGGATTCGGGATGAAAGAATAAGAACCTAAATATTCGCTTTCATTAGCTTTTTGTAGCCAATCTACGAAAAAAAAGAGATTTTCTTTTCGATCTATCTGTTTTAAATCAGTAATGGTTTAGTTCAACCGGAATAAAGAACTTCTTTTTTTATTCGTTTCTTTTTATTTATTTATATTTTGATTTATTTATTTATTATTTATAAATAAATCAAAATATTGCATGAATACAATAAATTGAGGGTGAAATTGAACTCTTCCTGAGGCTGTTTCTTTATAAATTAACTATTCCTTTCATATCGAAGGAAAAAGGACTGGGTATTGGCCGAAGCAATGACTATTCATGATTCCATAATTGAATCAATTACATACCGGTTTAAAACTAGAAAAATGTTATGGTAAAACTTCGTTTAAAACGATGTGGTAGAAAGCAACGTGCGACTTGAAGGACACGATCAGCTGTGGATTCCTTTTCCACCCATCATTTGAATTTTAGATTTTATATTATCTAGGAATGAATGGGCTCTTGACTCGACATACTTTGTTCTCTTCTACTATAATTTTCGTTTTTTGGGGGGTTATAGTGTAAATAGGACATGATGGAGCTCGAGTAGAAAGTGTTTATTCATTTCGTAGGAGCAAGGATCTAGGGTTAATACCAATCAATAAGTTGGAACAAACTTCGTAAGTATACTTTCAATATAGAAAAAGGATCCGATTCGAGCAATTTTGAAATCCAAAACGAGAATTTCTTGGAATTGATAAAACTCTTTCGATGAAAAGTGTATCATGCGGGAATCAATTGTTCGTATGATTCTTTGATAGAAAGAAATCGCAAAAAGGGGCGTGTTGCCGCCATTTTTGAAAACAAAACGATTCAAGATCATCGAAGTAATGTCTAAACCCAATGATTCCAAGGCAAAGATAAAGGATCCTGGAACAAGGAAATACCGTTTGCAATTGTCTTAACAATTAGATCAGAATCAGAATGCGAATTAAGAATAAAAAAAAAAAGATTTGAAACGAGACAAACAAAAAGGGGGTTAGAGACCACTCAAAAAATGAAATCCCTAACTATTTTTTGGGGGGGTATTTGCAAGTTATTCAACTTGAGTTATGAGAGTACGAATGCTTTTTTTGTTTTCGAAAAAGAAGGACTTATAAATCTCTAATAGACATAATTTCTAATCATTTTTTCTCGAGCCGTACGAGGGGAAAACTTCTTATACGTTTCTAGGGGGGGTATTGGTCATCTACATCTATCCCAATGAGCTGTTTATCGAATCGTTGCAATTGATGCTCGATCCCGAAGAGAAGGAAGAGATCTTCGGAAAGTGGGTTTTTATGATCCGATAAATAATCAAACCCATTTAAATGTTGCTGCTATTTTATATTTCCTTAACAAGGGCGCTCAACCTACAGGAACGGTTCATGATATTTCAAAGAGGGGAGGGGTCTTTACGGAACTTCAGCTTAATCAAACAAAATTCAATTAAGGAATAGAACAAAAAAAGGGGGTGTGGATGTCTCCTATATGGTTTTGTATAACTTTTTTCTTTTTCTTTACTACCCCCCTTTTTTGTTCTATTCATACCTATTTATTATTCCTATTTTATATTGCTACCATAGAATATCATGTTCTGGAAGTAGAAAGACAAAAATCAATTTGATTGTTAGAATCTTATTAGTATAAGATGCATATAAAAAAGAGCAAATGAATACAATGAAGTAATTGGGTCGAGAAATCAAAAGATTTACATTACTCGCACCGGGACTGGGTGTTTTGTCGTTTGTCGTTGGAAATAATCTATGAACAAATCACAAAACTAAAGGATTAAGCTTGGTTATTTTACTTATTTGGTTATTTTACTTCTATTGATTGATTGAATTAACCCGAGATTTCT